TTGAAAAAACTTTTGTCACTTTTTTTTTCGATTATCAACGATGGAATCGTCCATTACGATATATAAAAAATGATAAATTAGAAAATGCTTTACGCAATGAAATGTCACAATTCTTTTTTTTTACATGTACAAGTTATGGGAAACAAATAATATCCTTTACATACCCGCCCAGTTTATCGACTTTTTCGGAAATGCTAGAACAAAGAATTTCTTTGTACATAATAGAAAAACTATATGACAAAGATCTTTATAATTCTTGGATTTATACTAATGAAAAAAAAAAGTGCAATTTGAACAATGAATTGAGAAGCCGAATCCGAATTATAGAAAAAAATGAGGAATCCCCTAGTCTGGATATGCTTGAAAAAAGAACCATATTATGCGATGATGAAAAAAGAAAAGAATGCTTGCCAAAAGCATATGATCCTTTTTTCAACGGACCATATCGAGGAACGAGAAAAAAATTAGATTCACGTGCAATCATGAATACTTATACAGATACAGAAGATTTAGTAGAATTTTCTTTTCTAAATAAGATTCATGATCTAATTCTTAATGATTCCGTAGAACTCCACCGCCAATCATTTTTGAATTCTAAAGAAGAAAAAAGAATTGATTCAGAAAGTCAAGCAAAATATTTGCAATTTGTATTTGATGTAATTACAACACATACAAAAGATCAAAAAATAATGAAAAATAAATCTATTGGAATTAGAATAGAAGAAATCAGTAAAAAGGTTTCTCGATGGTCATACAAATTAATCGATATTTTGGAAGAAGAAGAAGAAGAAAATAACGAAGGATTGGATGAAGAAGATAATGATATTCGTTCAAGAAGACCCAAACGTGTGATAATTTTTCACGATAATGATCCAAATGATGATCAAACGGAAGAGGTGGCTTTGATACGTTACTCACAACAATCGGATTTTTGTCGCAATCTAATCAAAGGATCCATGCGCGCTCAAAGACGTAAAACAGTTATTTGGGACCTCTTTCAAGCAAATGTACATTCCCCGCTTTTTTTGGATCGTCTAGGCAAAACATCTTTTTTTTTGTCTTTTGATAGCAACAAAATGAAGAATCTCATTTTTCAAAATTGGATGGGCAGAGAACAAGAATCAGAATTAAGAATCTCAAATAAAGATACAAAAGAAGAAAACGAGAAAGAGGAAAAAAAATATAAAAATGAACAGATAGAAATATCAGAAGTTTGGAATTACTTTATATTGACTCAAGTAATAAGAGGTTTGCTGTTAGTAACCCAATCTTTTCTTAGAAAATACATTATATTGCCTTCATTAATAATAGCCAAACACCTTTTCCATCTGTTATTCTTTAAATCTACCGAGTGGGACAAGGATTTTCAAGACTGGGATAGAGAAATGCATATTAAATGCACCTATAATGGTGTTCAATTATCAGAAACAGAATTTCCCGAAGATTGGTTAATAAACGGTATTCAGATAAAGATTATATATCCTTTCTGTCTAAAACCTTGGAGAAAATCTAAGGCACGATCTAATCATAGAGATCTAATGAAAAAAAAAGAGAAAAAAACAGATTTTTGTTTTTTAACAGTCTGGGGAATGGAAGCAAAGGTTCCCTTTGGTCCTCCCCGAAAACGACCTTTTTTTTTTAAACCTATTTTTAAAAAACTCCAAAAAAGAAAAAAAAAGGTGCAAAATCAATTTTTACAAGTTCTAAAAATTTTCAATAAAAAAAGAAAATCCTTTCTAAGAGTTAGAAAAGAAGAAACAAAAGGGGGCATCAAAATAGTTCGAGTTATCAAGCTAATAATGAAAAAACTGGAGAAAGTAAATCCAATTTTCTTATTTGAATCGAGGAAAGAAAAAGTATATGAACCAAACGAAAACAAAAAAGATTTAAAAAATAAGATTCTTTGTGAATCGTCCGTTCTAATTCAAACGATGAATTGGTTAAATTATTCATTAATAGAAAGAAGAATGAAAGACCTTTCTGATAAGACAATCAAAATAAGGAATCAAATTGAACGAATTGCAAAAGACAAGAAAAAAAAAGAAATAGTTCTAATTTATGATAATAAAAGATCGGGATCACAGAAACATATTTGGAAAATATTAAAAAGGAAAAATATCCGATTAATGCGTAAATCACACTACTTTATCAAATCATTCATTGAAAAGATATACATAGATATTTTGCTATGTACCATTACCATTTCTAAGATCAATGCACAAATTTTCTTTGAATCAACAAAAAATATCTTTAATAAATCCTTTTACAACAATGAAATAAATAAAGAACAAGAAGGAATTGATGAAACAAATCAAAATTCATTGTATTTTGATTTGACTCTAAAAAAATCGTTTTCAAATACTGATAATACTGAGAATAGCAATCAAAATCCCAATACTTATTGGAACTTATCTTCTCTGTCCCAAGCATATGTATTTTTCAAAATATCACAAAACCAATTACTTAATAAGTATAAATTGAGGCCTGTGCTTCAATATCAAGGGAACTCTCCTTTTTTTAAGGATAATCTCAAAGACTATTGTATGATACACGGAATCTTTAATTCCAAATCAAGACATAATAAAATTCATACATATGTAATGAACGAATGGAAAAACTGGTTAAAAGGTCATTATCAATACGATTTATCTCAAAAAAAGAGTTCTCGATTAGTACCTAAAGAATGGCGAAATAGAATAAATCAACGTCGTGTGATTCAAAACAAGGAATCAATCCAATTGGATTTATATAAAAAATACCAATTCATTGATTCCATGAAAAAAAATGACTATGCAGCGAATTCATTTATGAGTCAAAAAGAAAAATGGAAAAAACATTACAGATATGATCTTTTATCATATAAATACATAAGCCTCCCTAATTTATACATTTCTGGATCAACATTAGAAATAAACAGGGACCAAGAAATTCCATATCATTTCAATACATCGAAACCTGAATCATTTTATGTATTGGTAAGTATACCTAGTAATGATTATATAGAAAAAGGATATCTTATTGATAGGAATACAAATTTGGATAGAAAATATTTCGATTGTAGAATTCTTCATCTTTGTTTTAGAAAAAATATTCAAAAAAATACTAAGACTGAAATTCAGAATTTAAAAAAAATGGAAAAAAAAGATCTTTTTTATCCTACAATTCATCAAGAGATCAAACCATGCAATCAAAAAAGTTTCTTTTTTGATTGCATGGGAATGAATAAAGAAAGGTTATATGATACCGCATCAAATCATGATACTATATTCAATCTAGAAACTTGGTTCTTCCCAGAATTTGTACTACTTTTTGATGTATATAAGATTCAACCTTGGATCATCCCAATCAAATCACTCTTTTTTCATTTTTCTAGAAATGAAAAAAGTAAAAACATTAACATAAATCCAAAGAAATCATCTAAGAAAAAAAAAGATCTTGAATTAGGAAATTCCAAGCAGGAAGAAAACGAACAACAGGTCCAAGGAAATCTTGTATCGAATCTACTAAAACAAAAAAATAAAAAAGCTGTTGAAGAAGATTACGCAAGATTAGAAATGAAAAAGGGTATTAAAAAAAAACAAGATAAGAGCAATAATGAAATGGAACTAGATTTCTTTTTGAAAAAATATTTACTTTTTCAACTAAGATGGGCTGATCCCTTGAGTAAAAGAATAATGAAAAATATCAGGATATATTGTTTCCTACTTAGACTGATAAATCCAAATGAAATTGCTATATCTTCGATTCAAAAAAGTGAAATAAATCTAGATGAAATGCTAATTCAAAAGGACTTAGTTCTTGCAGAATTGATAAGAAAGGGAATATTAATTATTGAACCAATTTGTCTATCTATACGAAGGGACGGAAAATCTATTATATATCAAACTATGGATATTTCATTGGTCGATAATCAGAGGTACCAAACAAATGAAAAATACACAAAAAAAAGATATATTGAGAAAGGGGGGTTTGAAAAATCCATTGCAGGACGCAGCAACATATTTTTGAGTGGAGACAAAAATCATTATGATTTACTTGTTCCTGAAAATATTCTATCTCCCAGACGTCGTAGAGAATTTCGAATTCGAATTTGTTTCAATTCCCGGAATTTGAATGTTGTGAATAAAAATACAAGATTTTGCAATGAAAACAAAATAAGAAACTGTGGGCAATTTTTGGATGAGGACAAACATATTCATACAGATAGAAAAAATTTCATGAAATTCAAATTGTTTCTTTGGCCCAATTATCGATTCGAAGATGTAGCTTGTATGAATCGCTATTGGTTTGATACCAATAACAGCAGTCGTTTCAGTATGTCAAGAATACATATGTATTCACAATTCAGAATGAATTCAATTCCAATGAAAAATGAAAAAATTTATAGTAGATTTCCTACATATCGTGTAACATATTTGGTAGATGAAAGTCGAAATATATACACTGTGTAACATTCTAATACATGATGCTGATTTCATAGTGTATAAAATTTCACTAGGAAGAGCGGAATCCTTTTAAGTAAAAATAAATTGTTCTCTTTCATGAATACATATATGTTTTGTATATTTGATCCAAATATACAAAACATAAACCACATAAATAAAAAACAAAGTAGTATATGAATGAAATCCAATTTTGATGTATACTAGATGAAAATAACTGGCATAATAAATATTATTATTTTTCCTGATCGGTAAAATTCACAGAAAAGAAAGATAGAAATCTTAATTTATGGTCAAAAATTCATTCATCTCAGTTATTACACAAGAAGAAAAAGAAGAAAATAGTGGGTCTGTTGAATTTCAAGTATTCCATTTCACCAGTAAGATACGGAGACTTACTTCACATTTAGAATTGCACAAAAGAGATTTTTTATCGCAAAGGGGTCTACGAAGAATTCTGGGAAAACGTCAACGATTATTGACTTATTTGTCAAATAAAAACAAAGTCCGTTATAAGAAATTAATGAATCAGTTAGATATTCGGGAACCAAAAACTCGTTAATTAAATTTGAATTTCTTATTTTGAGTTTCTTATTATTTTCTTATTATTATCCTTGTTCTTTTTTATTTTTTTTTCATTATTTTTTGATTAGTTCAGTTATTATTTTTTTTTTTTTATTTTTAATTTTAAGAAATTCATGAAATAATGGATTAAGGAAAAAAAATATGACTGTACCGGCTACAAGAAAAAATTTCATAATAGTCAATATGGGTCCTCACCACCCATCAATGCATGGCGTTCTTCGGCTAATCGTTACTCTGGATGGTGAAGATGTTATTGACTGTGAACCTATATTGGGCTATTTACACAGAGGGATGGAAAAAATAGCGGAGAACCGAACAATTATACAATATTTGCCTTATGTAACACGTTGGGATTATTTAGCTACTATGTTCGCAGAAGCAATAACAGTAAATGCACCAGAACGATTGGAAAGTGTTCAAGTGCCTAAAAGGGCCAGTTATATCAGAGTTATTATGCTGGAGCTGAGCCGTATAGCCTCCCATTTGTTATGGCTTGGCCCTTTTATGGCCGATATCGGTGCACAGACTCCCTTTTTCTATATTTTAAGAGAGAGGGAATTAATATATGATCTATTTGAAGCCGCCACAGGTATGCGGATGATGCATAATTATTTCCGCATCGGAGGAGTAGCTGCGGATTTACCTTATGGCTGGATAGATAAATGTTTAGATTTCTGTGATTATTTTTTAACAGAAGTTGTTGAGTATCAAAAACTCATTACGCGAAATCCCATTTTTTTGGAACGAGTTGAAGGAGTGGGCATTATTGGTGGGGAGGAGACAATAAATTGGGGTTTATCAGGACCAATGTTACGAGCTTCTGGGATCCAATGGGATCTTCGTAAAGTTGATCGTTATGAGTGTTACAATAAATTTGATTGGGAAGTCAAATGGCAAAAAGAAGGCGATACATTAGCTCGTTATTTAGTAAGAATCGGTGAAATGCAAGAATCCATAAAAATCATTCAACAGGCTTTAGAAGGGATTCCTGGAGGACCTTATGAGAATTTAGAAAACCGACGTTTTCATAGGACAAAGAATTCCGAATGGAATAATTTTGAATATAGATTTATTACTAAAAAACTTTCACCCAATTTTGAATTGTTAAAACAAGAACTTTATGTAAGGGTAGAGGCCCCAAAAGGAGAATTAGGAATTTATTTAATAGGGGATAGTAGCGTTTTCCCCTGGAGATGGAAAATTCGTCCACCCGGTTTCATCAATTTGCAAATTCTTCCCCAGCTAGTTAAAAGAATGAAATTGGCTGATATCATGACGATACTAGGTAGTATAGATATCATTATGGGAGAAGTTGATCGTTGAAATGATAATTGATACGACAGAAGTACAAACTATTAATTCTTTTTATAGATTAGAATCCTTCAAAGAAATCTATGGACTCATATGGATTTTTATCCCCATTTTAACCCTTGTCTTAGGAATCACAATGGGGGTATTAGTCATTGTGTGGTTAGAAAGAAAAATATCTGCAGCAATACAACAACGTATTGGACCTGAATATGCCGGCCCATTAGGAATTCTTCAAGCTTTAGCGGATGGGACCAAACTCCTTTTGAAGGAGGATCTTCTTCCATCTAGAGGTAATATTCGTTTATTTAGAGTCGGACCTTCTATAGGGTTTATATCAATTCTACTAAGTTATTTAGTAATTCCTTTTGGATATCACCTTGTTTTAGCGGATCTCAGTATAGGTGTTTTTTTATGGATTGCCTTTTCAAGTATTGTCCCCATTGGTCTTCTTATGTCAGGATATGGATCAAATAATAAGTATTCCTTTTCAGGCGGTCTACGAGCTGCAGCTCAATCGATTAGTTATGAAATACCATTAACTCTATGTGTGTTAGCAATATCTCTACGTGCGATTCGTTGGAACATGAACTTTTTTTTTTATCTCTTTTCTAGAAAAGAGAAAAGAAATGAATTTAAATTTCAATACAATACAATATAAATAGAATTCAATATGTAAATATGAATATGAAATAAAAGAAGAAAAAAAATATTTTTTTCTTCTATTAATTTCTTTATTTAATTTATAAACTTTATACTTACTTTAGAAAGTATAAAGTAAGTGAAGATAAAGAAATTGAATGTCTTGAATAAATATCTTCATCTTTTTTATTAAACATTTCAGTTCGATGAATTAAACCAGATAGTTATATGAGTGAAACAAAACTGCTCCTCAATTTGCAGTAAAACAATAAGAATCTCATTCCCTAGGTACAAGAAGAAAATTGAAGTAAACATAAGTTGTTTACCCCAAGATTTAGATTATTTTATTAGTCGTCATATCTTGAAGCGGATGAAAAAGATCAACTGTATTTATTACTATACTGGGGATCAATCAAAAAGAAGTGGGCAGTTAGGAACACCAAAGTACGCAAAGGATGAGTAATAGAAATAATGTAAGGTATCAAAAAAAGGGATTTTTGCATAAAACTTTGCATAAAACGAATCATAATAAGGGCTTGAAGTTGGTAGAAACGATAAAGTAGTACTTCCCCACGATTCCGATCTAGAGTATGCTACTATTCACTTATTAAATAAATGACTATCAAGAACGAATTAATCCTTTATTTTCTTTCCTTTTTTTTTTAGTTTTCAAAAAGAAGAACAGGAACAAGACAAATAGAATGCAATACAATAATAGAATAAAAATAGAATAAAAAAGAATAAAACGGGAATAATAAGAAAATATTTCTTTCTTCATACATATGCATATGGGAATTCTTATCATGATTCATTAACTAATGCCAATTCTTTATATTTAGGAATATAACGAGTATTTGATTGAAGGATTAAGTTATTGCTGAACAAAGATAAATTTTGATGATTTTCATTATCATATCATTATAAGGGATGAGATCAATTCGGAAGTGCTTTTTCTTATTATAGCAGACAGAATCTTATTGGTCGAATTGAGGACTCTCCAACCTCCAATTTATCTTTACATTGTATTTACCTAGGGTCCAAGGAGAGCAATAATACTGAACCAGTCCTTACCTTACATTTCTTTGTGGCCATAGAGGAGCCGTATGAAACTTAGGTTTCATGTACGGTTTTGGAATAGCGATGGGAGCAGTGATGTTATCATCGACTATAATTATCTAACAGTTCAAGTACAGTTGATATAATTGAGGCACAGTCCAAATATAGTTTTGGGGGATGGAATCTGTGGCGTCAGCCCATAGGGTTTCTAGTTTTCCTAATGTCTTCTCTAGCAGAATGTGAAAGATTACCCTTTGATTTACCAGAAGCAGAAGAGGAATTAGTAGCAGGTTATCAAACCGAATATTCAGGTATAAAATACGGGTTCTTTTATCTTGCTTCTTACCTAAATCTATTAGTTTCTTCATTATTTGTAACAGTTCTTTACTTAGGTGGGTGGAATTTTTCTATTCCGTACATATCTCTTACTGAACTCTTTGGAATAAATAAAATGTTTAGAGTCTTTGTAATAGCAATTAGTATCTTTATTACATTAGCTAAAGCTTATTTGTTTCTGTTCATTCCTATCACAACAAGATGGACTTTACCTAGGATGAGAATGGATCAATTATTAAATCTTGGATGGAAATTTCTTTTACCTATTTCTCTAGGTAATCTATTATTGACAACCTCTTTTCAACTCGTTTCACTATAAACTATAAATAAAAAGAAGAAATTAAGAGAAAACAATAATGAATATTCTATATTCATAACTTATCTCAACCAAGAGAAAGAAACATAAATTTTATTCATGGATATCTATAATATGTTACCTATGGTTACTGGGTTCATGAATTATGGCAAACAAACAATACGAGCCGCAAGGTACATTGGACAAAGTTTCATAATTACCTTATCCCATACAAATCGTTTACCTGTAACTATTCAATATCCTTATGAAAAATCAATCACATCAGAGCGTTTTCGTGGTCGAATCCACTTTGAATTTGATAAGTGTATTGCTTGTGAAGTATGTGTTCGCGTATGTCCAATAGACCTTCCCATTGTTGATTGGAAATTTGAAAAAGATATTAAGAAAAAACAATTGCTTCATTATAGTATTGATTTTGGTGTCTGTATATTTTGCGGTAACTGTGTCGAGTATTGTCCAACAAACTGTTTATCGATGACTGAAGAATATGAGCTTTCCACTTATGATCGTCACGAATTGAATTATAATCAAATTTCTTTAGGGCGGTTACCCATTTCAATAATTGGAGATTACACAATTCAAACAGTTATGGATTCAACAAATAAAATGAAAAAATAAAAACCCCTTGCTTGGTTCAAGAACGATTACCAATTACTAAGATTTGGTTTGGAATAAAGTAGGATTAGTCAAATAACTTTCTTTTATCTATCTAATGATATTCATTTTTTTTTTTTTTCATTTAATTAGTAAGGTATCATATAAAAGAATAGTTCCTTTCCTGGACCCTTAGTAAGGTCATGAAATATTTCGACTTATTTATTTCTCTTTTATTTCATAATGGATTTACCTGGACCAATACATGATATTCTTGTAGTATTTCTGGGATCAGTTCTTATATTAGGAGGTCTGGGAGTAGTATTACTTACCAATCCCATTGATTCTGCCTTTTCATTGGGATTGGTTCTTGTTTGTATATCCTTATTCTATATTTCATTGAATTCCTATTTTGTAGCTGCCGCACAGTTCCTTATTTATGTGGGAGCCATAAATGTCTTAATCATATTTGCTGTGATGTTCATGAACGGTTCGGAATATTCCAATGATTCCTATTTGTGGACCATTGGAGATAGGATCACTTCACTGGTTTGTACAAGTATTTTTTTTTCATTAATGACTACTATCCCAGATACGTCATGGTCCGGTATTTTTCGGACTACAAGATCAAATCAGATTATAGAACAGGACTTAATGAGTAACGTTCAACAAATTGGGATTCATTTATCCACAGATTTTTATCTTCCTTTTGAACTCATTTCTATAATTCTTTTAATTTCTTTGATAGGTGCAATTACTATGGCTCGTCAATAATCTAATAGAATAAGAAATAAGAACTTCCTTTTTTAGAATTAAAGAATGAAAATGGATTTAATCTATTTTATTTCAATCTACTGTGAATATCTTCTTTTGTTCTGTAATTCTTCTATTCTACTAGTCAACTGAATCGGTTTAATTTTTGTTCATATTGAAATGAATCGAGATAGATGAGGAATTTATCAATGATGTTAGAGCATGTACTTTTTATAAGTGTTTATTTATTTTCTATCGGTATCTACGGACTGATCACAAGCCGAAGTATGGTTAGAGCACTTATGTGTCTTGAGCTTATACTGAATTCGGTGAATATAAATCTCGTCACATTTTCCGATATATTTGATAGTCGGCAATTAAAAGGAGAAATTTTCTCAATCTTTGTTATAGCCATTGCGGCTGCTGAAGCAGCTATTGGGCTAGCTATTGTTTCGTCGATCCATCGTAACAGAAAATCAACTCGTATCAATCAATCGAATTTACTGAATAATTAGTCATAATTATTCTATTTTCACATAGAAATCAAAACATAAGACTTTTAGAATATTCTAAATAGAATGTAATAGATTGAGAATAATAAGATAATATAATTAGAATTCAATAGAATAGAATATTCTATTATTTTATTATTTATTTTCTTTCTTCTTTTTTTTCATATAGATTTATGATTTAGAGTTAATAACCTATTCTATCACTAACCTAATAACAAACGTATTCATCTAATATATAAGAAATCATCATATCCTTAATTATATTTCTATTTCTAGATACTAGAATACTAGAATCTTTCTATATTTATATTCATCTATTTATTATATATATGTATATATGTATATGAATATATATTAGTATAATATTAGTATAGCACATTATAAATAGTACATTCTATTCAAATTAATTCTAAATTAGAAAATTAGAATTAGTTAGAATTAGACTATTTTAGATTATTTCTATTTGATTTATAGAATTAAAATTCCTATTTTCTATATGAATAGGATTACTTAGAATTCCTAGAATTCTACTAAATTCTCAATTGATATTTTAAATTCTAGGAAATTGAATCGAAATTGAATTAAATTAAGACAAAAATATAGAAATAATCTAAATTAAATAAAAATTAAGATCTTATATATATATATTAATATTCATAGAAATATAAGAATATAGTTATAGTAAAATTAACATGAATTGAATTCGTAAACTCATATTTCATGGTTATTTAAATGGAAATCAAAGTATCTTGGCCCTTTCTCATAAACAGATTAGAAAATCTATTGATTCTTCAAATTTTGATAAATCATTGATTCGTCTGGTGTCTACAATAGAAAATATATTATTTATTTCATTTTATGATTTTATTTTACCAGATCGAAAATCTTTTGTGTTCAAAACTGGAATTTATAGACCCAATGTCACATTCAGTAAAGATTTATGATACATGTATAGGATGTACCCAATGTGTTCGAGCTTGCCCCACGGATGTATTGGAAATGATACCTTGGGACGGATGTAAAGCTAAGCAAATTGCTTCTGCGCCAAGAACCGAGGATTGTGTAGGTTGTAAGAGATGTGAATCCGCTTGTCCAACGGATTTTTTGAGTGTCCGTGTTTATTTATGGCATGAAACAACTCGCAGCATGGGTCTTTCTTATTGATATGTGACAAAAAACTCCACTTGAATCGTTTGATTCCTCTTTACCGATAAAACCCCGTGCTCGAGAAAAGAAAATATATTCTTCTTCTCCCGAGCACGGGGTTTTCTGGTCTAATTTTATCTTGTCTTTATCACGAGTTATTTTCCTTGGTTAACAATACTTCTTGTTTTGCCCATATTCGCAGGTTCTTCGATTGTCTTTTTTCCTCATAGGGGAAATAAGGTGTATAGGTGGTATACTCTATGTATATGTATCCTAGAGCTCCTTCTAATGACCTATGTATTTTGTTATCATTTCCAATTGGACGATCCATTAACCCAATTGAAGGAGGATTTTCAATGGATCAATCTTTTTGATTTTCACTGGAGACTGGGAACCGATGGACTTTCCATAGGACCCATTTTACTGACAGGATTTATCACTACTTTAGCTACTTTAGCAGCTTGGCCAGTTACTCGAAATCCGCGATTTTTCTATTTCTTGATGTTAGCAATGTATAGTGGCCAAATAGGATCATTTTCTTCTCGAGATCTTTTACTTTTTTTCATCATGTGGGAATTAGAATTAATTCCTGTTTACTTACTTTTATCCATGTGGGGAGGAAAAAAACGCCTGTACTCGGCTACAAAGTTTATTTTGTGCACTGCCGGAGGTTCCATTTTTCTCTTAATAGGAGTTCTAGGTATGGGTTTATATGGTTCCAATGAACCAACATTAGATTTAGAAAAATTAGCTAATCAATCGTATCCTGCAGCATTGGAAATAATACTCTATTTTGGTTTTCTTATTGCTTATGCTGTCAAATCGCCGATGATACCCCTACATACATGGTTACCAGATACCCACGGGGAAGCACATTACAGTACATGTATGCTTTTAGCTGGAATCTTATTAAAGATGGGAGCATATGGATTGATTCGGATCAATATGGAATTATTAGCTCACGCTCATTCTAGATTATCTCCCTGGTTGGTGATAGTAGGAATAATACAAATCATTTATGCAGCTTCAACCTCTCTCGGTCAACGCAATTTAAAAAAACGTATTGCCTATTCTTCCGTATCTCACATGGGTTTCATAATTATAGGAATTGGTTCTCTAACTGGCATGGGACTTAATGGAGCCATTTTACAAATACTCTCTCATGGATTGATTGGTGCTGCACTTTTTTTCTTAGCAGGAACAAGTTGTGATAGAATACGTTTTGTTTATCTCGAAGAGATGGGGGGGATATCTATCCCAATGCCAAAAATATTTACCATGTTTAGTAGTTTCTCGATGGCTTCTCTTGCATTGCCAGGAATGAGTGGTTTTGTTGCAGAATTCTTAGTCTTTTTTGGAATAATTACCAGCCCAAAATATCTTTTCATGCCAAAAATGTTAATTACTTTTGTAATGGCAATTGGAATGATATTAACTCCTATTTTTTTATTATCTATGTTACGTCAGATTTTCTATGGATACAAGCTATTCAATATTCCAAACTCGAATTTGATTGATTCTGGACCACGAGAACTATTTATTTCGATCTGTATCTTTCTACCTGTAATAGGAATTGGTATTTATCCTGATTTCGTTCTCCCGTTATCGGTTGACAAGGTACAAGTTCTATTATCTAATTATTTTTATAGATACTAATTCTTTTTTGAGATTCAATAATAAATGAAAATTATTTCATTTTCATTAATTGGAAAGAAAGTCTTAGAATTATTTGACTTTCATATTTTCACGATTCTTCGTTGTACAATGGAAAAAAAGGAAGGGTGAATTAGAATTGTAATGAGATACATCTAAAGTTTTTGAGAACCATTTGAATAATTCCTCTATTTAAACGGTTCTCAAAAACTCGCACAAATGTTCATTGTGTATCAGACGATTTTTTTATGTATTCTTCGTGTAGTTTATTTTCTTTAATTAGATATTCATTGGAATGAACCATAACTATGGAACCCGATTCCTAATAGATTGATCCCAAAATAGCATATCCAAATTAGGAGAAATCCTATAGAAGCTACAAATGCCGAATTCGTGCCTTGGTCTTGCAATTTTGGATTTGTTCTAGTATGTAAATAAATTGCAAATATGGTCCAAGTAATAAATGCCCAAGTTTCCTTAGGGTCCCAATTCCAATAAGAACCCCATGCTTCATTAGCCCATACTGCTCCAGAAAGAATGCCTATGGTTAAAAAGGTAAACCCTAAACTAATGACACGATAACTCCAATAATCCAAACGCTGAATTAATTGATATTTGTAAAAATTTTGAAATGAGAGGAAAGAAGTCTTTTTTAATACATTTCCTTTTTCGTTCAAATATTCCATATCACCAAAGAAAAACGACTTCCTTAAACTGAAAAAATTCTTGTTTTTCAAAAGAGAATTGATTCTCTTTTGAAATGTAATCACTATAAGAGCAACTGATAATAATGATCCGCATAAAAGAGCTGCATAGCTCAATAGCATCATACTTACATGCATCATTAACCACTGAGATTGTAGAGCAGGTACTAATATTGCGGGTTGATGCATTTCAGTTGAAAGACCTGACGTGGCGAAACCTTGGGTAAAAATGGCACTTGGTGCAGTTATTGCGCTTAAATCATTTTTATGATTCCCAAGATACGGAATCATATGAATAATGGATAAACTCCATGAAAGGAAGATTAATGATTCGTATAAATTACTTAAGGGAAAATGTCCCGAAGAAATCCAACGAATAACTAAAAACCCTGTTATAGAGAAAAAAGTAGCTATCATCCCTTTTTCTGACGAATTACGTAATCCTTCGATTTCGTAGACTAAGAAGTTCATCAAATGAATCATAATCACAATTGAGATGATCGAAAAGGAAATATGAGTTAATATATGTTCTAAGGTCGCAAATATCATAAAGAAGAGTCCCTTTTAAATAATTGAAATCGGGGAGGGGATTAAATAGAATAGAAAATAAGACATTTTAAATATCTTATATTCTATTAGATCTATTGTGTCTATATTATTAATATTTTAGAATATTTATATATTATTTATGCCGCCACTCGGACTCGAACCGAGATGCTCTAGCACTGCTTCCTAAGAGCAGCGTGTCTACCAATTTCACCATGGCGGCTTACCCTAAATAATAATAGGAAATTCATGTTGAATTGTCGATATTCAATAGAGTTTAGGAAACAATGAAGAAAGATGCATTTCCATTCATATGGAAATGTTCAATATCAAGAATATTTAATTAGTATCTTCGTAAGTTCAGTTTTCATAATCAAATTTTCCATACTATAAACCTAGCTCTTTTTTATCCAAAACAGTCAAGTTTCGTTCTCAGTCGGAGTCTAAAATTCATCATTTTTTTCTAACGATTTTGAGACCCAACACCTTAGTAGAAAGTATAATGAAATATTCAGATTCTTCCTTTTCTATCGTAATTGTGCTTTTCTATTTCGAAAAGCACAATTCATAGGAAAGAAAAAAACATCTCACGAATTCAATATCAATCAATAGAAATCTCAATAAATAGAATAAAATAAATAAAATAGAAGATAATAGAAATATAGAAAGACTATAAAAAAAAAAAAAAGAAAATACACAATACATTAGTAAAATTGAATCATTTGTCTTCCAATTCAAAAATGGAAATTTGGAAGTTCTTTGAAACATGTCAATTAAGATTTTTCCAAGACTTTTTTTTGTTGTACAAAAAAACTTTTTGACTGTCCGGTGGAAACAGATTTAGCTAAAGAAAAAGCTTTTACTGCCTCTAAAGATCCTTTTTTTTTCCAAAGATTTCTACGAATATGCTTTTTTGACATAGAAGTACGTTTTTTTGGAACTGCCATTCAAAAGGTAGGTGACTCATTTTTATCGTTGTATGTGAAAGACATATATTGTTCAAAATAAATTACTCTTTATTAGTCATTACCTATACTTAATACTTAATTCCATAAATTTACCTCAAAGATATCATAACATACAAATAGAAGAAAAAAGAATAAAAGAAAAAGAAAATCAATAATAAAAGAAAAAGATTCTAAAACGATTCTATTTTAATAGACAAATAGATTTCGATTTTCTATCTTCATTCTGATATTTACATAATGTAATAATTACATACGTATTGTATATTTCTTTTTATTGTTTAAAGTAATATATACAAAAAGAATATACAAAAGAAAATAATGTAATTTTACTATTATTTAATATATTTTCATATAGAATATAAGATATAATATAAGAGTCATATATACAATATTACAAATCTTACTATTTCATATTAAGAATAGTAATAGAAAATATTTATCTAATTTAGATAAATAGTAAAATAAAATAGTAAAGAATAAAATAGTAAAGTAATAAAGTAAATAGTATCTAAGTATATACTATAATAGTATATATATAGTATATCATAGTATATCATGAAGAAAATAGATTATGAATAAAAATCTATTGAAAAAGTATACAAAGTATATAGAAATATATAATATAGAATATAAATTACATAATTTTACATAATTAGAATATAATGTAAAGGGAAAATACAATTATTCAAAATCTCATATGATGTCATATTATTTCAAAAATATCTTTCTTTTCTAGAGTTTGAAGTTAGAAGTTCATTAATAACTAAGTAAGAAACTTGACTAATTATTTGATAATATTATTTGATATTTGACCAACCAATTGCAACTCTTATTTCAAATATTTGAGAGAACAAAAAGTCATATTTGTATTTTTTTCTTATTATTTTGTTCTTTTCGAAATAGATCAGAATTGGTGAATCGGAAACAATTATAAGAAAAAAGAACAATTTGTTTTCTTATGGAATATACATATAAATATGCATGGATAATACCCCTTTTTCCGCTCCCAGTTACTATGTCAATAGGATTTGGACTTCTACTTATTCCGACAGCAACAAAAGATCTTCGTCGTATGTGGGCTTTCCTAAGTGTTTTACTACTAAGTATAGCTATGTGGTTTTCGGCCAATCTGTCTATTCAGCAAATAAATGGAAGTTTGACCTATCAATATCTATGGTCTTGGACCATCAATAATGATTTTTTATTAGAGTTCGGACACTTGATCGATCCACTTACTTCTATTATGTCAATACTAATTACTACTGTTGGAATCATGGTTTTTATTTATAGTGACAATTATATGTCTCACGACCAAGGATATTTGAGATTTTTTGCTCATATGAGTTTTTTCAATGCTTCAATGTTGGGATTAGTTACTAGTTCCAATTTGATACAAATTTATATTTTTTGGGAACTAGTGGGAATGTGTTCGTATTTATTGATAGGCTTTTGGTTCACACGACCCATTGCAGCAAGTGCTTGTCAAAAAGCTTTTGTAACTAATCGTATAGGAGATTTTGGTTTATTATTAGGAACCTTAGGATTTTATTGGATAACTGGTAGTTTCGAATTTCGCGATTTGTTCCAAATAGTGAATACCTTGATTCATAATAATGGGGTCAATTCTTTATTTGCTACTTTATGTGCCTTTTTATTATTTGTCGGTGCAGTTGCTAAATCCGCACAATTTCCCCTTCACGTATGGTTACCTGATGCCATGGAAGGCCCCACTCCTATTTCGGCTCTTATACACGCTGCTACTATGGTAGCAGCAGGGGTTTTTCTTGTAGCTCGGCTTCTTCCTCTTTTCATAGTTATACCTTACATAATGAATCTCATTTGTTTAGTAGGTATAATAACAGTACTTTTAGGAGCTACTTTAGCTCTTGCCCAAAGAGACATTAAAAGAAGTTTAGCTTATTCTACAATGTCTCAATTG